GAGCAAATAAAACGCCTTTTAAAAGTATTAATACAGTCACATGGATGGTAAATGCGTGAATATGGTGGACTAAAAAATCTGCGGTTCCTAATGGAATAGGTAGCAAAGCGACTTTGCCGCCTACAGCTACTAACTCGCCACCCCCCCACGTTAAGCTGGTACTTGTTGTTGCACCAGGAGCTGTTACGCCAGGTGCGTCAGCATGGATATTTTGTACCCATTGAGCCAAGATGGGTTGTAATTGTATGGCGGTATCCGAAAACATATCTTGGGGACGGCCTAAAGCACTCATGGTATCATTATGAATGTACAAGCCAAAACTGTGAAAACCTAGAAATATACATACCCAGTTAAGGTGCGATATGATTGCATCGCGGTGTCTAAGGACGCGATCTAATAGATCGTTGTACCGAGTAGTTGGATCATAGTCTCTTACCATAAAAATGGCTGCATGTGCAGCAGCACCAACTATTAGAAACCCGCCAATCCACATGTGGTGTGTGAACAAGGAAAGTTGTGTACCATAGTCAGTAGCTAGGTATGGATAGGGGGGCATAGAGTACATATGATGAGCTACAACAATAGTTGTAGAGCCTAACATAGCGAGGTTAAGAGATAATTGAGCATGCCATGACGTTGTTAGGATTTCATAGAGACCCTTATGGCCTTGTCCTGTAAATGGGCCCTTATGAGCCTCCAAAATATCTTTAAGTCCATGACCAATACCCCAGTTGGTCTTATACATATGACCCGCGATCAAGAAAAGAATAGCAATAGCTAAATGATGGTGCGCAATATCGCTCAACCATAGGCCTCCGGTTATTGGATCTAATCCTCCGCGAAAACTAAGAAATTCCGCGTATTTGGACCAATTCAAGGTGAAAAAAGGAGTTGCCCCTTCGGCAAAACTAGGATAAAGTTGAGCCAAAAGGTCACGATTCAAGATAAATTCATGAGGAAGTGGTATCTCCTTAGGATCAACCCCAGCGTCGAGAAATTGGTTAATCGGTAAAGATACATGAATTTGGTGTCCCGCCCAAGAAAGAGACCCAAGTCCTAATAACCCCGCTAAGTGGTGATTCAACATGGATTCTACATCTTGGAACCAGGCCAATTTGGGAGCGGCTTTGTGATAATGGAACCAACCTGCAAAAAGCATTAACGATGCAAAAATCAATGCACCGATTGCGGTACAATACAGTTGTAATTCACTAGTTATTCCAGATGCTCGCCAAATCTGAAAAAACCCGGAGGTTATTTGGATTCCTCGGAAACCCCCACCTACATCACCATTCAAAATTTCTTGCCCTACTATTGGCCAAACTACCTGAGCACTAGGTCCAATGTGAGTAGGATCGCTTAGCCATGCTTCATAATTGGAAAAACGGGCACCGTGGAAGTACATGCCACTCAACCAAAGAAAGATAATGGAGAGTTGGCCAAAATGAGCACTAAAGATTTTTCGAGAGATCTCCTCCAAATCACCAGTATGACTATCGAAATCGTGAGCATCAGCATGTAGGTTCCAGATCCAAGTGGTAGTATCAGGGCCCTTAGCTAATGTTTTTGAGAAATGCCCGGGTCTGGCCCATTCCTCAAAAGATGTTTTTACAGGATCCCTATCCACAACAATTTTAACTTCTGATTCCGGTGAACGAATAATCATTAAGTCCTCCTCTTTCCGGACAAGACATACAAAGAGACCTGCCAACTGTCTTTTTAGTGAATCTTTGAAAGATAGATATTATGGTTAGCCTTTTTCTTTACTATCTACCGTCCTTCTATTTTTTTTAGTTATTCACTGGAGCAATTATATATTGAAGTCAATCCGAGGCAAGTGTTCGGATCTATTATGACATAAGAATTAGGTGCCTAACGGACAACGGTTATCCGGGAAAATTATTTCCCGACGTAATAAATTTTTTTTTTAAGAAGCTAGTGTATTTTTTTTGAGAGTATAAGTCCCTATCTACATCTACTTTCCTTGAGTGAGCATAATATAGATTTTTTATTCGATTCAAAATTCCAAGATAACTCATTAGAATTTTGAATAAGACCACCCTGATATATATATATTAGGTAGGAATATTTAGATTGACCCCTTTTATTTGCTTTATTCTCTTCTGTTCTAGAGCCCATCCCTATTGTTTATCCTTATGAAATTTGATATAAAATCGAAGGTAGAAGAAAGGGATATAATGAAATTCTTGATTCGATCTTCCCCCCTAAATTATTTGATTAATGGATCAACAACCAAATCACCCTTTTTCTGAAAAAGTAGAGTGCCCTTATTCAAATTCAAAGCGCTTCGTAATCTTCAACCAGTTCTGTGCTTCAATATAATTTCCCGGAGTAAGCCCTATAGCTTGTTTCCAATACTCAGCAGCTTGATCAAACCAAGCTTCCGCAATTTCCGAATCACCCTGTAGAATGGCCTGTTCTCCTCGGTCGGAATAGGCATTTCCTTCCCCTAGAACCGTACTTGAGAGTTTCCTACCTCATACGGCTCAGAAATTCCTATCTTTATTTCCCCTATCTTAACTGAATTCGATTTCTCAAAAATCGATCCAATTTCTTCTTAGGTTAAGCAGAAGAAGTTAATTACCTAAGTTTCAAACCCTAATTTTGATCAATAATCAGTTTGATCTTTTCTCCCACCTTCAGAAGAATGAAGCATAGATAGACCTATATCCTTCGTTCGAATTTTCTGAAAGGTAACTATCTCGGTTTCGTTTCTTTCATATATGAAATTTCTATAGAATCCTTGAAAAAGACTTTTTCCCATAAGGAAGAAAAAATAACTTACTATCTTTGGGATCTGATACTACACCGCTGCTTAATCCCTTAGTGGATCGACTGTATTACATAAGCGGATTCCTAAATTGTGCCCCATATTATGGTATAATTAAGCAGTTTTTTTTAGTTGTATCGACCTAGTCGCTCACTAATTGATCTTTACGGTGCTTTCTCTATCAATTTGAGACTTTATCCATAGAGTAGTAGTATAGGCTCTACTTTATTCCTATTTGGATTCTCATGAAGTGTCCTTCCTTCCTACAGCTAATAGGGCAAAATCGTTGTTTTGACGATCCCTATGTAGAAAGCCCTTTTTCTAGTATTTACTAGAAAATTTCATCTTTTTTTTTTTTTCTTTCTATAGTGGAGATAGTCGCACGTAATGACAGATCACGGCCATATTATTAAAAGCTTGTGGTAAGAAGGGGTTTCGTTCTAGCGCCCGGAAATAATATTCCAAAGCCTTTGTATGCTCTCCATTGCTTGTGTGTATAAGGCCTATGTTATATAGTATATAACTTCGATCATAGGGATCAATTTCTAGTCGCGTAGCTTCATAATAATTCTGCAAAGCTTCCGCATAATTTCCTTCGGATTGAGCCAACATCCGTTACGGTCGTTCATTCTATTCAAAAAATCTCCGTTTCAAAACCGTACATGAGGTTTTCATCTCATACGGCTCCTCCCTTCTGTACATAGTACTAAGCGAAAAATCTATAGAATGAAAATCGAATTAGTCCCATCTCATTATGGACCGAAAGGGGCTGGTATTTTTCCAAGAAATCTCTAGCCAACCTTCCCTCAAGAGGTTTTTCTTAACACCAATGAATTCTATTAATGCTAGAGGAAAACGATAGCTCCAAGAATTTCTTTGTTCTCAACGCCTCCTATTTATAGGAATTAGCCACTTCAACGACCTTTGATGGTTATAAGGGTATCCAAAGTACAAACCTGATGGTTGTTTGTTATCCCAACCATTCTTCCCAACCCTGATACCGATCAGGAAAGGGCTAATTTCTAACAAAGTTTTTCTCTTGTTGATTCCTATTTCGAGGTGTAGTGCTTTTCTCCCCTATGCTGCCTATTGGTACTAGTAGAGTAGGATTGGCCTGTAATATGGAACCCATCCTGTAGGTGTAACCTTTCGCTCAATACTCAAATCTACAATTGAAGCATCTGAAGCCACATCAATCGAGGATACACGACAGAAGGAATTGTTAGTTCACCTCACCTTCCCCAAGCGTGGGTTTCCTTTACTAATTTTGTTCTCTTTATGTGAAACCCCTCTCTTTCTCGTAAGACTGAGATGTAGGTAGGGCTAAAAAAAACAAACAAAAAAAAGACTCAAATCGCACCATCTCTATAATAAGTAAATGCCCGTTTTTCCCCTGAGGTTGTCGGAATTATTTGCAATAAAATATTGGCTACAATCGAGAAGGTCTTATCAATGAAATTTCCATTTATACGGGATCTAGGCATAATTCCCAATCCATTCTATATAGAATTCTTTTCATTCTATCACAAAATAACATAAAAACATTCGATTCGTATAAATCGATCCATACGCTCTAAATGGATAAGAGAGGTATGGATTTTCCGCTCAACTAAAATTGTCTCCTTTTCCTTCTGTTTGGACAAGAAGAGATATGAAATATTTGACTAAGATTGGATTTAATTTCACTTTCCTATTTCTCAACAACAACTTCTCTCATCAGCTATTTCGCGTTTTCAAAGTCATTAATTATCGCGTACCCCCTTTTTTTTTATTTAGATTGTACAGCATAACGTACCTTATGCAAATAGAATTAAGGGGTTCCTTTATTTTCTTATGGAATAAGAAGAATTGTTCCATTCTCTTTTTATTTAGGTTTTCCCAAAAGAAAAACTTTTTTTGGAGCGTAATTCCTAGTAAAAAAATCCTGGATCCTTCCACTTAGATGAAAAGGAATTTTTCCAATAGAGCCATGGAATCCCCGAGCGGTTGTAGCTGTAACCTGTACTTCAGGAATACGAAAACTCGCTATTCACTCAGTTTTTTTCCATAATAAGATTATGTAGGAGAGATGGCCGAGCGGTTCAAGGCGTAGCATTGGAACTGCTATGTAGACTTTTGTTTACCGAGGGTTCGAATCCCTCTCTTTCCGTTTCTCTTAATTCATCAACGTTACCGATCACAATGTATCAAATCAAATAACAATTTATTGCAGCAATAATACCTTTATTTAATAGAAATTCTCTATAGCAAATTGCTGCGGTATGTAAAATACACATAGACTAAATAACAAAAAAGAAAAAAGGATTCTAAGGTGAATCTATTTCTGCTAGGTGAATGGGAAAATACGAATTAAGAGCCTTAGGTCGATTTAGTTCGGGGAAAGGGGAAAAATTTTTATGAACCTTTCCTTTTTTCGTTAAGTTCAAGTCTGACGAGAGTAATATTCTACAACTAACAACTCATTTATTTTGAGACCGACCCATTTCCTATCTAGGATTTTTTGTACTAGTCCCTTATATTGCAATGTGTCAACCGTCAAATGCTTTGGCAATTTGCCCTGATCGGATGAAGCAATAGAATTTTGAACGAGACGTTTTGATCTTTGGTTATCCTTCGTAGTAATAATATCTCGGGGTTTGCAACGAAAACTTGGTATATCAACTATACGACCATTAACTAAAATATGTCTATGGTTAACTAATTGCCGGGCCCCAGGAATGGTTGAAGCCATACCCAATCGAAAAACGATATTATCCAAACGCATTTCGAGTAATTGTAGTAAAACCTGACCTGTTGACCTTTTTGCTTTTCCGGCCATATGTACATATCTAAGTAATTGTCGTTCTGTCAGACCATAATGAAAACGCAATTTCTGTTTTTCTTCAAGACGAATACGATATTGCTCTTTTTTCCCAGAATGGAATTTCTTTTTCAGATTACTTCCGGATTTAGGTGTTTTTCTAGTGAGTCCTGGTAAAGCTCCCAGACGGCGTATTTTTTTTAAACGAGGTCCTCTATAACGGGACATGAAGACTCCTTTTTTATTTTATTGAAATTTCATTTTACACAATAAATTTCATTGTATTTACATTACAGAATACATCGAAATTAAAACTGAATTAAACTAAAGGATAAACAGAGTAAAATCTACTAAAGTACCACAGTACCACAAAAAACGTAATTTCATCAACATCTGGACTTTTTGTATATATATTATATATTTTAATGTTTTGTATCTAGCAAAATTGTAAGGTAGAACAACATAATAGACTCTGGATTCTCCATTTAATTCGGAGGAAAAGAGAGATTTTTGTTCATGGAACATCGACAGAGAAAAAAGCCGACTATCGGATTTGAACCGATGACCCTCGCATTACAAATGCGATGCTCTAACCTCTGAGCTAAGTGGGCTTACATAACAGAAATAGTGTAACAAATAGAAATATATATAGGAAATCTGTAAAATGTAAGATCTTAATTATTAATTTTAGTTATTAACTAGTTCCACATTGGAAGTTCTACTTAGAAAAAAAAAAGAATGAATATCAAGCGTTATAGTATGATTTAGAATACTATAAAAAAAGGGGGGGGGAGAAAAACTTTGGAATATATTGATTCCGATTGAATTGGAAATATATCAACGATAGAATCAATGCAATTCAGAATTGCAATAAGCGGGGTCTATCAAATAGAGATGAGCTGCTAGACTACGTCGAATAATGAATTCAATGATTCAAAAAAACTAAGAGATAAATGAAATTACACAAGGAATCCTAGTTTCAAAGAAAAGTAAAATGGGGATATGGCGAAATCGGTAGACGCTACGGACTTGATTGTATTGAGCCTTGGTATGGAAACCTGCTAAGTGGTAACTTCCAAATTCAGAGAAACCCTGGAATTAAAAATGGGCAATCCTGAGCCAAATCCCACTTTTGAAAAACAAGCGGTTCTCAAACTAGAACCCAAAGGAAAAGGATAGGTGCAGAGACTCAATGGAAGCTGTTCTAACGAATCGAGGTAATTACGTTGTGTTGGTAGCGAAACTCCCTCTAAATTAGAGAAAGAGGGGCTTTATACATCTAATACACACGTATAGATACTGGCATAGAAAACCAAAGGATTAATCACAGAATCCTATATCATAATATAGGTTCTTTATTTATTTTTGAAAATGAAATTCAGAATTATTATGAAATAGAAAATTCTGAATCCATTCTACTCGAACATTGAGTAATCAAATCTTTCAATTCATTGTTTTTGAGATCTTTTAAAAAGTGGATTAATCGGACGAGGATAAAGAGAGAGTCCCATTCTACATGTCAATACTGACAACAATGAAATTTCTAGTAAAAGGAAAATCCGTCGACTTTATAAGTTGTGAGGGTTCAAGTCCCTCTATCCCCAACAAACCCTCTTTTATTCCCCAACCATAGTATTTATCCTCTTTTTTCTTTTATCAATGGGTTTAAGATTCATTAGCTTTCTCATTCTACACTTTGACAAAGAAGTGCGAAGAGAACTCAATGATCTTATGCTATTCATTAAATGGATTTCTTTTTTATTAAAGTATCGGCAAGGAATCTCGATTATTAATTCGATTTTTAAGTATTATTAAGTAAGCCATCCGCAATGCATAGGACTCCCCCCCATTTCCAAATTTGGAATAGAATACTTTATGGATTTTTTAATCCCTTTAATTGACATAGGTG